GCTTAGAATTAGACCAATGGAATTCTGTCTGCTAGATTTATAATAAAAAAGTGCTTCTGAATTGATCTCATCTTTTAAGAATTTTCATTTTTCTTTGTTGATTAATAACTTTATCCTTGAATAAAAAAAGACTTTTTAGAGGAATATCACATAGATCTTTCAACCTAGCATTTTCTAATTTTCAATTACGAAAAAGAATAGACATTGCATTACATAACAAGAATTTTATTTCTCTAAATAAAATCCAACTAGTTATGAATAAAAAAAAGATATTTTTTGCAATTCTAATTCTAGTCTTGCGATTTTATTTCGTTCCTATTCTCCTTTCTGAGAAAAAAAAAAAGGGGCATTACCCAAAGTAAAAGATTTCTTCGTTCTTGATAGTTATTTACTTAATCGGTGGATAGGAACATACTCTGGATCGAAATCGTGGGGAGTACTTCTTAATCATTTCTACCAACTAAAAGCCCCAATTTGAATTTCTTTTCTATAAAGAAATATCCTTTTGGATAATTTACAGAATCTCCATTACTAATCCTTTGTGTATCTTGGTCTTCCTAACCATCCACTCATTTTTTTGAGTCTCTCATTAGGGTAACACCTCTATGGTAATAGATAGTAAAAACCCTCTAATGGTCGATCTTTTGAACCCGCTTCAAGCCATGATGACTAATCAATCCATCTTGGGGTAAACAGTATCAACTGCTCATGTTTACTTTCACTTCATTCTTGTACATAGGAAATGAGATTGAATTTCTTTAACAGCAAATTGTTAAGCCGTTTTATTTCACTCATATAACTATCTGGTTTAATTCATCAACCCAAATGATGAATAAACAAAATTCAATTCATTTACCTTTCTTGCTAGAAAGTAAACTTACTAGAAAGAAAAGAAATAGGGAAAATTTTATGTCTCACCGAATCACACGTAGAGATATTGATAATACACATAGAGTTAATGGTATTTCATAACTAATTGATTGAGCAGCAGCCCTTAATCCACCTAAAAAGGAATATTTATTATTTGATCCATATCCCGACATAAGAAGTCCAACGGGAGCAAGACTTGAAACGGCGATCCATAAAAAAACACCAATACTAAGATCGGCTAGAATAAAGCGATAGCTAAAAGGAATTACTGAATAACTTAGTAAAATGGATATGACTGCTATGGATGGCCCGATACTGAATAAACGAGTATCTCCTCTAGATGGAAGAAGATTCTCTTTGAAAAGTAGTTTTGTACCATCTGCTAGAGCTTGAAGAATTCCCAAAGGCCCGGCGTATTCGGGCCCGATACGTTGTTGTATTCCTGCAGATATTTCTCTTTCTAACCAAACAATTACTAGTACACCTAGTGTGATTCCTAATACAAGAGTTAAACTAAGGACAAGCATCCATATGATCCCATAAACTTCTTTTAAGGATTCCAATCTGGAAAAAGAATTGATAGCTTGTATTTCTGTTGTATTAATTATCATTTCAACGATCAACTTCTCCCATAATGATATCTATGCTACCTAGTATCGTCATAATATCAGCCAATTTCATTCTTTTAACTAACTGTGGAAGAATTTGCAAGTTGATAAAACCCGGTGGTCTAATTTTCCATCTCCAAGGAAAAACACTCTGATCTCCTATCAGAAAAATTCCCAATTCTCCTTTTGGTGCTTCGACTCTTACATAAAGTTCTTGCTTGGACAGTTCAAAAGTTGGAGAGGGTTTTTTACTAATAAATCGATATTCAAAATCATTCCATTCAGGGTCTTTTATTCGTCGGAATTCTAAATTCTCATAAGGCCCCCCTGGAATTCCTTCCAGGGCCTGTTGGATAATTTTTATGGATTCTGTCATTTCACTGATTCGTACTAAATACCGAGCTAATGAATCCCCTTCTTTTTGCCATTGAATCTCCCAATCAAATTCGTCGTAACACTCATAACGATCAACTTTACGAAGATCCCATTGTATTCCGGAAGCTCGTAGCATTGGCCCCGATAAACCCCAATTTAGTGCTTCCTCTGTACCAATAATGCCTACGCCTTCAACTCGTTCTAAAAAAATAGGATTCCGTGTAATAAGCTTTTGATATTCAGCAACCCCGGTTAAAAAATAATCGCAAAAATCCAAACATTTATCTATCCATCCATGAGGTAGATCAGCAGCGACTCCTCCGATACGAAAATAATTATGCATCATGCGCATACCGGTAGCAGCTTCGAATAGGTCATATATCAATTCTCGTTCTCGAAAAATATAGAAGAAAGGGGTCTGTGCCCCAATATCTGCCATAAAAGGGCCAAGCCATAACAAATGGGAAGCGATACGACTCAACTCCAACATAATAGCTCTGATATAGCTAGCCCTTTTAGGTACTTGAATATTTCCTAGTTGTTCGGGTCCATTTACGGTTATTGCTTCTGTGAACATAGTAGCTAAATAATCCCAACGCGTTACATAAGGTAAATATTGTATAATTGTTCGATTTTCTGCAATTTTCTCCATCCCTCTATGTAAATAACCCAATATTGGTTCACAGTCAATAACATCTTCACCGTCGAGAGTCACGATCAGTCGAAGAACACCATGCATTGATGGGTGGTGAGGTCCCATATTGACTATCATGAGGTCTTTTCTTGTAGTTGGTGCAATCATAAGTTTTTTCTGAGTCATTCTTCCATGCATTGCTGAAAGTAAAAAGAAGTTCATCAAAATTTAAACGACTAAACTCGAATGGTATCACGCTTGAAATTAACGAGTTTTTCTCTCTCGAATATCTAACTCACCAATTAATTCTTTATATCGTCCTCTATTTATTTTTGACAAATAGGCCAGCAGTCGTTGACGTTTTCCCAAAATTTTTCTCAAACCTCTCTGAGATGAATAGTCTTTTTTGTGCAATTCCAAATGTGAAGTAAGTCTCCTTATCTTAGTGGTGAAACTAAATACTTGAAATTCAACAGACCCTCTGTTTTCTTCCTTTTCTTTTTGAGAAATAACCGAAATGAATGAAGTTTTTACCATAACAAAAATTCCCCTTTCCCTTTTTACAGATATGGATTTTACCGATCAGTAATAATAATGCCATTAATTTGAATGTGGTATATACAATAATCTAATTCGAAGAACCCTAATTTTCTGAATTCAATTCAATCAATTAACAATGAAAATTGAAATTGGATTTAGATAGGTATAGAAAAGGAGTGGTCCTTTTTCGCATCGAAGAATTTAGACCTAATAATGAAGAAGGTTCTGTTGATTCATTTCGAGATCTAATTGAGACATTATTCATTTCATAGTGGATACTAGAATGAAATGTGAGACAAGACATGCGATCCGTCTATTTGTTTGCTTTCATATACCCCATATTATATTTATATATAGGGTATAGAATATATAGAAAAGGTGTATTATCCACAAATTTTCAAGTGTGGATACATCTGTATCCTTAACATGCTGAAACGACTGCCATTATTGGTATCAAACCAATAACGATTCATACAAGCTAAATCTTCTAATCGATAATTAGGCCAAAGAAAGAGCTTTAATTTCATTAATTGATTTTTCTCTCTATCAAGATGGTTATTGTCATGTGCAACTTGGCTGCTGTTTTTTACGTTCTTTCCGGTCCAAAATCCTAGATTTCTATCTCTATTCTTTGAATAGAAACAAATTAGAATTCTCAATTTTCTACGACGTCTAAACGATAAAATATTTTCAGGAACAAGTAAATCAAAATGATTTTTGTCTCTATTTTCAGTTATTCTTTGATGTGGTGAAATAGTTTCATCAAAATTATTCGTAGAAACATATCTTTGCTCTTGGGATTTTTGATTAATTTGGTGCTTACTCTTATGAACTAACGAAAGACCTATGGTTTGATACATAATAAATTGTCCATCTGTTTTTTCAGACAGACGAATGGGTTCTATAATCAATACTCCCTTTTTCAACAACTCTGTAAGAGTTAAATTCTTCTGAATCAGCATTATATCCAAACTCATTTCTCTCTTTTGAATCGAGGATATAGTAATTTTTCTTGGATCTATCAGTCTAAGCAGGAGACAATATACCTTGATATTATTCATCATTCTTTGATTCAAAGTATCGTCCCATCTCAATTGAAAAAGCAAATAACGTTTCAGAAAGAAATCTAGTTCTGCTTCCGTGGTGCTTTTGTATTGTTTTTTCTTTTTCCCTTTTTTCATGTCTGATCTTGCATAATTTTCTTCGATATCTTTTGGTTGTGAGAGACCGGACCCAAGATCTCCTCGGCTTGTGGGTTCTTTTTCTTCTTGATTTCGATGCTTTTTATTCAATGCTATCAAAAAACTTCCCTTTTCCTTTTCATTGATCTTTTTACTTTCACTACTATTTTCATTTTTATTCAAATTTAAAAGAAGTAATTTGCTTGGTATACACCAAGGTTTCGTTTTATATACATTATAAAGTAACACAAATTCCGGGAAGAACCAAAGTTCCAGATTGGATATGGGACGCTTTAACATTTTTTCATTCATTCCCATCCAATCAAAAAATCCTTTGTGTGAGTTTTGTGGATTTATTTCTGGAATCATAAGATAAAAAAGATCTTTTTGAGAAATTTTTTGAGCATTTTTAGTACGAATTTGAGTATTTTGATTCCGATTGGTATCGATCATAATCCAGGCCTCAATATCAACTTTTTGTCTAAGATCAAAATTGAGAATTTTCCAATCCAAATATTTTCTATTAGCCGTTTTTTCGATATATAGAATATCGATCTTTCCTAAAAAATTATTACTAGGGATGTTCCTAAGTATATCAAAAAAGGTCTCTTTAGGCGCGTTGTAAGAAATCTCTTGGTTCTTATTTCCTTGAAACGGAAATCTATAAAAAAAGAATTTTTCATAATTAATAAATTTATATGATAAAAGATCATATCTATAGTATTTTGGAAAATTCCCCTTTTGATTAGGTAATGAATACACTTCAAATTGTTTTTTGGAATCAATTAATTGGTCTTTTTCATATGAATGCCGTTTGCTAAAATTTTCCTTTTTAGCTATACGACGTTGATGAACTGTATTTCGCCATTTTTTTGCTATTAATCTAGACCATCTGATCGGAGATAAATCATATTGATAATGTCCTCTTAACCAGTTTTTCCATTGATTCATTTCATAACTCGGAAGTTTCTTATCCCCTAATTTTAAATGACCCATTTCTTGTGTTTCAAAAGAATCCTTTATTTCAGGCTTAAGAAAAAGAGGAATTCCTTGATATTGAAGAACAGATCTTAATTTATACAAGTTAGTAATTTGTATTTGTGATAATTTGTAAAATACATATGCTTGTGACACGTAGGATAAGTCATAAAAAATATGTGAATTTGTTGTACTATTACTAATAATATTATCAAGTGACTTTTTTATAGTCGAAATAAACGGAATTAGATTTTGATTTTTTTTATTAATTATTTCTTGTTTTCTTTCATTATTGTGAATGGATTTATCAATCATTTTTTTGGTTGATTCAAGAAAAAATTCTGTATTCATTCTGGGAATATTAATGATAGATAAAAATATATCTGTGTATATTCTTTCAATGAAAAATTGAAAAAAAATGGGTAATTTACAGATTATTTGAGCATTTCTTCGTTTTAATATTTGCCATTTTTCGAATCTTTTAGCATTATAACTTGTTTTGTTAGGACTAAGATTATTTTTTCTTGGAGTTTCTTTTTTTTTCTCTTTTGTGATTCTTTCTATTTGATTTCGAATTGTACTTGTTCTATCGGTCAGATCCTTCATTTTTTTTTCTGTCAATGAAGAATTTGTCCAACTCGGAGATGCAATTTGACTAAATGATTCGTCAATTATCTGATTGGCTATTATGGAATCTTTTGCTTCTTTAATTTCGCTCGATTTATATACTTCTACTTCTCTTAATCGAAATAATAGAATTGGATTTACTTTTGAAAGTGCTTTTATTATTTTTTTAAAAAAAATAACCCTTTTGATAAGCCATTTTTTTGTTTCTTTTGAAACTTTTCGAAGTAATTTTGTTTTTCCTTTTAAAACTATTAGAACTCGAAAATACTTCTTTTTTAATTTTCCAATTTTTTTTTCGACTTCCTTAAAAATGGATTTAAAAAAGGAAGGTCGTTTTCGGGGCGAACCAAAAGGAAGTTCAGTTTCCATTCCCCAAACTGTTAAAAAACAAAAATCATCTTTTTCTTTTTTCTTTTTCATTAAATCTGTCTGAGAGGATCGTAGTTTCAATTTGTGCCAAGGTTTCAGACAGAAAGGAAATAAAATTTTTATCTGAATACCATCTGTCAACCAATTTTTTGGAAATTCTGTTTCGGATAATGGAACACCGTTATAGGTACATTTAACATGGATCTCTCTATTCCATTCCTGAAAATCCTCAGACCATTCCGGAAGTTGAAATAGGAATATACGTCCAATATTTTTCGCAATTATGAATGACGGTAATATAATATATTTTCTAAAAATGGATTGAGTTAGTAACATGCAACCTCTTATTACTTGCGCAAATGGAATGGTATCCCAGGCCTCTGCTATCTCTATTCGCGCTTTCTCCTTTCTTTTGTTCTTCTCTTTTTTTTCTTCTTTTTTTGTTTGCTCCTCTGTATACTCTCCAATTTGGAATGCTTCCCCTTTCCCCACCCAATTTCTAAAAACTAGTTTAATCAACTCGGAGATATCAAAAGAAAAAAGAGGGGATTTTTTTATTCTGTCCAAAAAAAGAGGGGAATGCGTATTTGCTTGAAACAATTCTAAAATGACTATTTTGCGCCTTTGAGACCGCATAGAACCTTTGATTATACCTCGCCGAAAGTCCGATTGTTGTGAATAGCGTACCAAAGCCAACTCGTCGGTTTGATCTGGCGTATTAGTATCTATAGTATTAGGATCAGCATTCTGCTTGTTAGCAGTAAAAATTATTACACGTTTGCCTTTTCTTGAACGAATTTGATGATCTACTGGTACGTCTTCTTGATATTCTCCTAACTGTTGTTCTAAATCGGTGATTAATTTGTATGACCATCGAGGAACTTTTTTAATGATTTCTTTTATTCTAATCGATTTTCTGCTGCTTTTTTGGTCATTAGCATCAGTTCCAATTTGAGTTAATAAATATTTTAAATATTTTGTTCCGTTTTCGGAATCTATTCTTCCTTCTGAAAATAAAGAAAGACCTTTCCAATTTAGATTGGTATATCCTGATTTTCTAACAAATTGATTTAAGAAATCAACTGATAATGGGTTTTTATCAAATCTATTTATTTTTTGTTCAAATTCTTGGTAATCAGTATCCGGAAGAAGGATACCATGAATCCGATTTATCCCAAATCTTTCTATAATATTTTCTATTAAAGTTTTTTTTAGGATTGAAGGCGAAGGGTTTTTGTAGATTGTTTTACGATATGATCCGTTGAGGAAAGGATCATACTTTTTGGATAAATATTCTTTTGTAGAATCGTCATTACAC